TTTTTTTCTATAAATAGAATCAGGAGGTCTTTATTTTCATTTTATTTTTATTTTTTCGTAGTGATTTAGAATAGAACAAGTAATCAAATAGAAGAGAATGTGTAGGAATTTCCATCTCAAGATTTAGAAGATCTTGTGTTGGTATATTCCTTTTATTATTATTTTATTATTATTTAATAATAGTATCAGGATTCGAATCCAGGTGGAGGGGTTTTTCTTGGTTGAATACAGAAAAAGAAGACTACCCTTTTTGTGTTGTGCTTCGCTAGGTCGAGGTAAGTAAGGTATACGAAAGAAAAGCCTATTTGACAATGAAAGTGACCAAAGATATTCGTTTTTCAAAAAACTTTAGCTTGGACACAAATACAGCAGGCCCTTCCTAAATCCATGTGAATTCCTCTTCGTAGTTTTTCATTTCACCAGGCCCGTGAAATGATTTGACTTCCAAAACTCAATAAGATTGGGGATATCAAAAGAAAGGGAGTCTCACTAATTCTTTTATTGTGGATATGAATATGTAATTCGCCTCCGAAGATTAATGACGAAAGGTTGGTTTGTTTATCTGCAATTGAAAAAATCAATATCGATTGGATCCATTGATATGCGTTTTTTCTTTCATCTGCTTAAACGATTGCCGTGAATAAACTTATAGGAATAATTGGATTTAACTTAGTTACAAGCAATAAATAATAATGAAGAAATGAAAATTATACAATTTTTTTTGCTTCATTTTTACATTTTTATAGGGCTATACGGACTCGAACCGTAGACCTTCTCGGTAAAACAGATCAAACTTATTATTATTAAAATGATCTGAACTGTTTCAAAGACCCAACATGCATTTTTTTTGCATTGGGCTCTTTCATTAACTGACATAAATATCAGTTAGTCTGCCATTTTTTTTCTTGACAGAAAAAAAGATAAGGAAATGGCTCCATGTGCTCTGATTCATTATTTGGGAGCATTACCAAAGTGTTTCAAGGGTGGGGTTATCTTGACGTAGGTCTGTCTCTGGCCTAGATCAACCTAAGTTAAATGAAGTCTCTATCGTTCAAAAATCAAATTATGAAACTTCATACACCTTGAAGTTCATATGACGAAAAGAGATTTTTTTGAGGTCCTTATACTCATTATGCCTAGCATTGAATAGACTGGGTATTCACCTTATCAAGATCTCAAATCAATGATGGGGTCTGTTTGGCACCTCCTAAATGGGCGTCCAAATTGGACCGAACCTTTTGTCAGGCTATGGTTCCCTCAAAGTTATGGAGTAAGACATCGATTTCTCAACAAGATCAATTTTTATGATTGTATGATGAACTCCCTTGAAAAACATTGGCGCGCGTGTAAACGAGTTGCTCTACCAACTGAGCTATAGCCCTTAGTGCTTGTGATACATATTTTACCATGTAGATAAATTCTTGTCAAGATAAATATTCCATGATCCAACATCAACAATCTTTGATCTCTTTGAGTGGTATTCCTTAGATTAGTATTGCTTATAAGTAATATGATATTTATAATCCATCGACAGGATGGGTTTCATTTGGTTCTCTTTGGGATGATAAATGACCTACTTAACTCAGTGGTTAGAGTACTGCTTTCATACGGCGGGAGTCATTGGTTCAAATCCAATAGTAGGTAAAACTTATTAGATACCATTGACTCTGGTATCTAATAAGGTTTACGACCCACCCTTAGTGATATTTATTTTTTCATTTTGTATCTTTTCTATTTCATTTTTGAATTTTAATTTTTACATTAGAATTGGATTCTGTTTGATTATATTTGATTGTATTCACCCGACAGAATCTAAATAGGATTAGAAAGAGAACTTCTTTTTATTATTCGAACGTACCAACGAGTTATGAAATCGGATTGATAGCCTCCACCCGTGTTCTAGCTCGTCGGAGAGCTAGATTTGCCTCAATTTTTTGTCTCCTTCCTTCAGCCTTTTTCACATTAGCTTCCGCTATTTCAAGAGTTTGCTGAGCTTCTTGTGGATCAATGTCACTACCCTTCTCCGCATCATTTACTAAAACAGTGATCTCATTATTGCCTATTCTAGCAAAACCACCCATCAGAGCCATCGTTAACCATTGGTCGTTAAGGCGTATTCTCAAAATCCCTATATCTACAGCTGTGGCAATAGGGGCGTGATTTGGTAATATGCCAATTTGACCACTATTAGTAGATAAAACGATTTCTTCCACTTCTGAATCCCAAACAATTCGATTAGGGGTCAGTACACTAAGATTTAAGGTCATTTCTTCAAATTGCTCTCCATTTCTAAGTTCATAGCCTTCGCGGTAGCTTCATCGATATTACCTACCAAATAAAAGGCCTGTTCAGGAAGACCATCTAATTCTCCGGAAAGGATCAATTGAAATCCTCGAATTGTTTCTGCTAGACCAACATATTTCCCTGGAGAACCGGTAAATACTTCTGCTACGAAAAAGGGTTGTGATAAGAAACGCTCAATTTTTCGCGCTCTTGCTAC